ATTAGATCGAAATCTGAAGGTTCTTTCTTGACCTAACTAAAAAGATGCGCATTTCTAATATATATATGAAAAATACAAAATAGAACTTCTAAAGCAAAAGAAAATAGAAATTAATAGTCTTAGAATATAGTTGAACCAAAACACCTATTTTTTTGAGTGATCATGTGATAACTTTTTGTTCTCATTCATTCAAGATATTTAAGATATTATATGAGTGAACTCATTACGGAATCTAATTAGTTAAAATGAAAGTAAAAGTTTTATAAGATTAATGTTCGCTCTAAAATATATAGATTCGATCCAATAAAACAAATGATAAAAATAGGAATAATTTTCTAATTTGATTCCATAATGATTGGAAAAGAGTTAGTCTTATTTTAAAACGAAATTACACTACCCAGTTCTTATTATTCGTTTATAAGTTGAATTGAAAAATGATCCAAGAATGCATTTGCTGATTGCAAACGCGGTATGGGTAGATGTTACAGATGATGAATCAATTTTTTTATATAGTTGTGACTTTATCCTTGTTAGTGCTGTCTATAATGATAGATGACTCAAAAACTTTCAATTGGTTTTTTTCTCCTATTTTGCAAAAAAGGAAACTCAGGTAAGTGCTTTTTTATAAACATATGTATAAAAAGACCATATTTCATTTAGCTCCTTGATGCCTACCATAACTAGTTATTTCGGTTTTCTACTAACGGCTTTAACTATAACCTCAGCTCTATTTATTGGTCTGAGCAAGATACGACTTATTTGAAATTAATTGCACAAAATCTTTCTGCGAACTTCTGTGTATTTTTACCCCGTTAATTGCCAATTCTTGGTCATTGAGATTCATGGTAATTCGGATTAATATTTAGGTATAGATATTACCTCTTTTTTCTCCTTTCAAACAAATTGAAATGATTGAAGTTTTTCTATTTGGAATTGTGTTAGGTCTAATTCCTATTACTTTGGCTGGATTATTTGTAACTGCCTATTTACAATACAGGCGTGGCGATCAGTTAGACCTTTGATTAATTAATATCTCTTTTTTTGATTGACCTCCTCCTTTCTTTAATATCTAGGAGGTCAAATAAAGATTGCTGTTCCAGTTAGTGTTTCAGTCAAATTCCATCGAAGAAGATACAAATCACGCTCTGTAGGATTTGAACCTACGACATCGGGTTTTGGAGACCCACGTTCTACCGAACTGAACTAAGAGCGCTTTCTTCTCATAAAAGAAAAGACTGTAAAGAAAAGGATTGGCCCCAATACATCTTGTATGCATACACATATAGTATCATCATAAGAATAAAAGATTCTATATGATATGTCCAACGTGAATTGATCTCAAAAAATCCCTCGTTACTGCTCAAAGGAGCAGTAATAGGTAGGGATGACAGGATTTGAACCCGTGACATTTTGTACCCAAAACAAACGCGCTACCAAGCTGCGCTACATCCCTTCCATTGGTCTACAGTGTCATTGTAGAGAATTCCTGTCTTGTTTTCCACATCGTTATTGCCTCTATTAAAATCTAGAATTTTTATGTCCATTTCGCCTTTTTGGTCTCATTTAACATATAATAATAGTAAAATACTTCTGGAACCCCTAGGAAAAATAAACGAGTCTTTTTGGGGAATAGTGGGGAAGAAAAGGACGTTTTTTCTGTATTTAACAAAAAGGAAATCTTATTTACTGGATGATTGTACATTTCAATATGTATTATCTTATGTATGTATTACTATAAAAGGAGGTTTTTCAATGCGAGATCTAAAAACATATCTTTCCGTGGCACCGGTACTAAGTACTCTATGGTTCGGTTCTTTGGCAGGTTTATTGATAGAGATTAATCGTTTTTTCCCGGATGCGTTGACGTTCCCCTTTTTTTCATTCTAGTTATTGACGTGGGAAGGAATAAAGAAGATTAGAGATACAATTAAATAAAGCCCCTTCTTTTCTCTTTTTTCCCTAGAAAAAGGGAGGAAAGAGAAAGAATATTATATTCAACAGCTGTGAGAGTCGGGTTCAGGTTGGAATTAAATTAATATGAATTTCTATGTATTAAATTTCTATGGAAGTCGAATACAAACTCTGGTTCTAGGGAAAGCGTATTCTAGACGATAATTATATGAAATACTGTACTGTTGAAATATAGTTTAGAAATCTTTCTATCGTATTTCCTATATTGATTGTAATGAAATCTTGCATAAGAGGATAGCTAGTTACAAATTTTTTCCTTCCTTTCTTCTTTTTCGTTTCGAATTGAAAAAGGAAGAGTTGAGTAAATGAAAAATCCAAAGGAGGTTCATGGCTAAGGGTAAAGATGTGCGAATACCGGTTCTTTTGGAATGTACCGCTTGTGTTCGAAACGGTGTTAATAAGGAATCAACGGGGATTTCCAGATATATTACTCAAAAGAACCGGCACAATACGCCTAATCGATTGGAGTTGCTAAAATTCTGTCCATATTGTAACAAACATACGATTCATGGGGAGATAAAGAAATAGATCGAACGAACCGAGCACCGGCGCCCTTATCTTTCTTACAAGGAAAGGGCAAAAATGACATTATATATATAACATATTTAACATAGTTAAAGATAATTATAAACAAACCAAATCCTATTTATTTATTCTAATAAAAGATACGGTTGAAATAGGATTTTAGGGATAAGAAATAAACTAACCAAACCATGGAAAAATCTAAGCGAACTTTTCTTAAATCCAAGCGATCTTTTCGTAGGCGTTTGCCCCCGATCCAATCGGGGGATCGAATTGATTATAAAAACATGAGTTTAATTAGTCGATTTATTAGTGAACAGGGAAAAATATTATCTAGACGAGTGAATAGATTGACCTTGAAACAACAACGATTAATTACTATTGCTATAAAACAAGCTCGTATTTTATCTTTGTTACCTTTTCTTAATAATGAGAAACAATTTGAAAGAACCGAGTCGACCACCAGAACTCCCAGTCTTAGAGCCAGAAAAAGATAGGTTTACTCTTTCTTCACTTGAATTCAAATGCCCATCCGAACTCAAACGCGGATTTCTTTTTTGTTGGAAAAATCCAAGAATCCGGATTGAAGTCTCGTGTCGTAAGAAAAAAAAAAAGAATAATCTGGGAAGAATAAAATTTTTTATTGAACGTGTTGATTCATATTTATTTTGACTACTTTCTGATATTTTATCATATTCTAATTCTATTCATTTTTATTCGATCTTCCCGGAGTTCATTCTCCGGGCAACTCCGTTTAACCGGTGGATTCTTTCCAACCTACTTCTTTTATGATCTCATTGGAAATCATATAAAGACAATTCCTATTTGATATAGCTATTTGTGCAAGTATTTTACGATTAAGAAGCAACTGTCTCTTGTACAGATCATTTATTAATCTACTATAACTATAGCATACCCCCCTTTCACGAATTGCTGCATTTATTCGAGTGATCCACAAACGACGAAAGTTTATTTTTTGCCTATCCCTATCCCGATGAGCCGAAACCAAAGCTCTTATTTTTTGTTGAGTAATAGTTCGAGTAAGTCTTGAATGAGCCCCCCGAAAGCTTGATGCAAATAAACGAATTTTTGTTCTACGTCTCCGAGCGATATATCCCCGTCTAATTCTGGTCATTGAATAAATGAAACTTTAACGAATAACTAATAGATTTCCTTTCTTTCAGTTATTCTTTTGCCCCTTTCCTAGTATATTAATAACAAAACGGATTTTTCCAATGTATAAACTAAAAATTCCAATGGCTTTCGCTACTATAACCTTCCCAACCACGATTTTTTATTTTTTTATAGGCATTTCACCTCGAAATACGAAATTGTACTATACTAGGTTAAAAAAAATAGCAATGATAACTAAATAGTGGATTCCATCGTTTCTATGGTTACTTCTTAAACGGTGAGGTCTTCTCTATACACCGGAGCCCTTACTTCATTTAATCAATGTTATTGCTAACTTGTATAGTTCACATTCTTCGGCTCTACCCATGAATTATCCAGTAATAGGTCTTTCACAACGAGCTCTACCTATACAGTAACGGTATTTAATTATGAAAGTTGGCTGGGTAGCTGACCCTGTTAGTCCGTTCTTGCAAGAGGGGTCTATGTTACTAAGATTTCCTCCGCTTAATGGATAACCATTTGCTACCAATGGAGAATTACTTCTCATCTTGAATTGAGGTGAGTGGTTTTACACCAATAGAAACCATAAATTTCATACACAATAAAAGGGATATGACCCCATTTTCTTATTTTTAGATAGTAAATGTAGTTTGTTTTTCCGTTCTATCCTATTTGATCATTGATATTCGAACATTGTTCTCTTTCCTTTGTTCTAGTTTATGATCTGAACGAGTCGCACATACACCCTAGTACATGTTCCTCGACGCTGAGGGCATCCCCGAAGCGCGGGGGATTTTGTGACATTTCTGATTGGCTGTCTTGTATTTCTAATAAGTTGTTTAATCGTTGGCATGTTGAATCATATACATAATGGGCTGGTTTAGATCGATCCTAACCGTATGATTATGAATGACTTTTATTCAATAGAATAGAATCGATAGATCAATAGAATCATCAATCAATAGATAGTAAATAAATAAAAGTCATAGAATATTAAACGCGGCAGGGTTCATTTTAAATCACGAATTGACGCGAAATTCAGGCTATTTATTGTCATTCAACCGCTACAAGATCAACAATTCCATAAGCTTGGGCCTCTGTTGCTGACATAAAAATATCTCTTTCCATGTCTTCGGATACAACCCAGAAGGGTTTCCCCGTTCTTTGTACATAAACCCTTGTCAGGGTTTCACGTAGTTTCAGCAGTTCTCCCACTTCCAGGATGAATTCTCCCGTTGCTACTTCAGAAAAAGAACCAGCGGGTTGATGGATCATTACCCTGATGATATAAGATAAAAAAGGTTTCTCTATTTCGCATGATGAGGGGAAGATAAAAGAAAGATAAAAGAATAACAAGAAAAAAGATAGAATCG